CGCCCTGTCAAGGCGGAAGCTGCGGGTTCGAGCCCCGTCAGTCCCGGCGGACCCAATAAATACTCAATTCATCTCTCTTTTCATATCATAGAAAAGGAGAGATGAAAAGGGGGACAAGGATCAAAATTTTATTACCAACGCAGATCTTGATTTGTTCTTTTTTTTCGCATCAAATCAATCGGGAAATTTCCATTATTTTAACTACTACCAATTGGTGGGAAAGAGACATATGTGGATCAGTGCAAGTCTTGGTAGCATCATCTTCATAATTCCAAGAATACCGCACTGGGTCTGACTTTTTCACTTGCTCCTGATCGGTCTAATGGAATAGAATTCCATATGTTTCTGGGGAGCACATCTACAAATAGTTACACTGATAGAATACCCTTCAGATTCAAATTTAACCTAGTTCCTTTTCCGGTTCCGATCGTGTGTAATCTCAATTACTAATTTGAATTTGACACAATTTATCTCATGCAAATTGCACACTGAACTTTTGATATATGCGTCCCAGCAGTACTAATTCAAATAAATAGGATATTAATAATAGAAATAAATAAAAAAATGCAAAAGAAAGGAACTTTTGATTGGATTAGAAATAAAATGTTGGATTCGGTATGGATAAAAGATCTTTCTCTGTTATACTATAAAATTCTCGATGATGAACCAATTTGATGTTATTCATGATATTGAGCCGATTCAATATCATTCATTGAAATGTAATTCATCCCATTGAATTTACAGGCGAAAGATTTATTATCTCTATGGGGCTCTATGGGATTAAATCCCGAGTTATTGCAAAGTAAAAAAAAAAAGCGAAAGATGAGATTATGGAAGTAAATATTCTTGCATTTATTGCTACTGCACTGTTCATTCTAGTTCCTACTGCTTTTTTACTTATTATATATGTAAAAACAGTCAGTCAAAATAATTAAATTTGAATGTAACTTGACTTCGTAGTTCTTATCAATGATTGAAGAAATTAAATGAGCGGACTAGAATCAACAGTATTCTATGAATACTAGTATGGTAGAAAAAAGAAATAGTATGGTAGAAAAAAATAGATGACTCTTTCTACCATACTATTTCTTTGAGTAGTGTTATTTAATGTATAAAACTCTATAAAGATAGAGGCTTGATATAGATCAATCTAAAATAATATCTGTGAAGAAATTGACTATCCTCTATATTCCTCTTACTTTCGAAATACGAACATGCGATGGGAATCGGTCAAATATCTCTTTGATTTTTATGGAAAAGGTATTATTTATCTAATATATTACTCCACCAGAATCCAAAATATTAAATTAATAATACGAATTTCATTAGATAGTTAAAAACGCTAACTAAATTTCGTAGTACCCTTAGAGTCCACTTCTTCCCCATACTACAAGTGAAAGGGAAAATGTAAAGACTACCATTAAAGCAGCCCACGCGAGACTTACTATATCCATGTGAATTGTTGTCCCCTACCTCTATGAATATGAAGGAATTATTCCTTTATTGCTCACTAATAATAGGGGAATCAATGGTGCAGAGTCAAAAAAAAAGGGGGGGTTCTGTTCTGGACCAACACTATTGATGAACTAATCCATTGATTCCACGAATAAGTTCTTATATGATTTCTAGTAGAATCTGGAAACATTAAGCCCAAGCAAAATAACAACAGGAAGTGACACCCTTAGAAGTCTTGAGGGAATGTTACTAATAGAACATGTAGGATAATCCTACCTAGTGTTTCTTTTTTTGTCCTTTATAAGCAAAATAAGAAAAAGGCATAAAAATTTGGAATCAAGACAGATTGCTACCCATCACATACCTCGATTTGCCATTTGATCTAATCCTTACCCTCTTGTCTTTGAAACAATCGTAAACGTAAAATAGCCAATTCTTAACTAGGGTTTAGGTTTATCAAAAAGAAATTCTTTAGTTTTGCACTTTTTTTATATAAAAAAGCTCCAATCTATCTAATATTGATTAAATGCTCAAGCATTCAGAGACTTTCGTGAGTTGTATACAAAGTATCTTCTGCCCTTTCCACAACTACTAATTAGATTCCCCGTCCGGCTATCCAATCTAATTCAAGTCCTAGTTAGTAGAAACTATATTAGTAGTAGAAGGGCTATCAAGACGTACCGATTCCCTTCCACTACTCTAATCTTTCTTTTATTGAATCCTAGACACAAGGATTTACAGCCAGCCCCCTACAGATTGCTTAGATCATAGAATCAAACAAGCCCCCTGCTGGGGAAGAATTCGTCGAGTTATATCGGTATTCAGTATAAGGAATTTTGAGTCTTTTGTTGATCAGGCGACACCCGGATTTGAACTGGGGAAAAAGGATTTGCAGTCCCCCGCCTTACCACTCGGCCATGCCGCCAAAACGATACAAAATAGATGAAACTATCTCCCCCTTTTTGTATATAATTGCATCTTGAATTCCTTTTTACTTAATACCTTTCCCAATTTCTAAACTAAAAGAAATCCTTACTTTACTTTT